CTTGAAGAAGGCTCGAATGTCCCGAAAATCATTATCAAAAAAAACTTCAACAGGAAGTTCTATTTTTACATAGAAATATATTCGCTCAAAAAAGACTCCAGAAGATGTTGGCCGGAAATGAGAAGATTGATTACGGAGAAAAAGGAAGATGGATTCGTATTCACATACATAAGAATTATATAGGAACAAGAATAATCTTGGATTACCTTTTAAAAAAATGGAAATATGTTTTTGGGGAGTAATAAGACTATTCCAATTACAATACTCGTAGAAAAAGAAACGTAATAAATGCAAAGAAGAGGCATCCTTCACCCAGTAGCGAAGGTTTTGAACCAAAATTTCAAAATGTGTGGGATAGGGTATTAGTACATCTGACGCATAATCTAAATGCGAAAATCGGTCCTCTAGAAAAGGAAATATTGAATGAATTGATCGTAAATTATGAGATTTTGCTATATGCTTCCTTTCTAAGGAAGATAATAGTCGTAGGGAAAATGGAATTTCCACAATGACCGCAAATCCCTCTGAGAGAATTTGCGAATACAAATTCTTATTGTGCCCAAAAACTGGATTTTGAATAGAATCATTAGCCGAAATAATCAAATGATTCTGTTGATACATTCGAGTAATTAATCGTTTCACAATTATTAAACTAGATTTATTGTCAGAACCGGCATTTTCGAACAAAATAGATCCATTTAAACCATGATTATTAGCAAGTGCATAAATATACTCCCGAAAAATAAGGGGGTATAGGAAGTCGTGGCGCCGAGATCCACCTAGTTCTAAATATCCTTGAAATTCCTCCATTTCCAATTCGCTTTGAACTAAAAATAAAGAAAAATATAATTAATTATTAATTAAAGTAAGGGGTTTATTGGTTATCAAATGATACATAGTACGATATAGTCAAAACAGGGTATTATAGTAAGAATAAGAAAAGAAAAAATACCTCGGAAATGGATAGACTCATCAAGGGACTCCCTATCCTCTTAGTTTTCTATTTGTTATAGGATAACAAGATGGATTCGAAATCCTTTATTTTTTCAACACAATCGCTCTTTTGATTTTGGAAAAACTATCTTTATCAAGATGCTGCTTCTTTTACACATTTTTGGCCAACCCAAAATGGGAAATAGCTAATAGTTAGGACTCATTAAAGAATTGATAATCATTCACTAATGGAAAACCCTTTCCCCGTACCGGGCACTAATAAAATTTTAACGTGTAATTAGATTGGGGAATCATTCAAATTAAGAACAGAAGCTCGTTGCTTTTTCTTTCCCTATAATTAATTGGGTTCATAGGACTCTATCCATTTATTCATTCGACCCAACTCGGAATTTATTTCATTTTATTTCTCACTAAGAATTCAAACAAGATTTTGAACCGATCCAGTAAGAATGAAATATTCTCAGAATTTTCTATTGATACGACATGCTGTTTTTTCCAATCATTCCTTTCAGGATCAGTCGTGGTCTTACAAACTCTACCGGAGGTAGAAACGAATCTGTTACTTCATACAAATGTGTATAAGATGCTAGCCGCACTTAAAAGCCGAGGACTCTACCGTTGAGTTAGCAACCCTAATAAAAAAAAAATGTGAATGTGTGGGTACAACAATCGGAGTAAAAATAAAAAAGGGAAAAAATTGCACGACACAATCAATCAAAATACTGAACTATCAAGAAATCTATCGAATACAAAATTTCTAATAGATTCTGAATCGAAAAACTCAAAAAAAAAATAGATCCGTTTATACACGATCGAATTATATTTGTTTGATCCACTGTTGTCAATATGAATTGAATACTTAGAATAAAAGTAGAATGAAAATAAAATGAATAAGAGACTTGTGCTGGATTAGCATAACACTAGATAGATAATATAGATAACTAGAAAAACAGCAAACATTAGGGACGAAATAGGAAAGAATCTCGTCTCGGGTTTATTTCTTTGTTAATGCAGTTACAACAAAAAACTCCCAATTGGAGAAAATGCCAAAATTTGATATGCCTCGTCGATCCAATTACTTCATTTATTCACCTGATCTTTTTCTATCTATCTTATATCAAATTATATCAAAAAAACAGATTTTTGTCATTATATTATATAAGATGGTATTCTATGGTAACAATAATAAATGAAGTCATTGGGGGGGGGGTAGTATAGTAGAAAAAAAATTATACAAAGCTATATATGAATCACCCCCACCCTCTTTTCTCTCTTTTTTTTATTTCATAAATTGGCTTTCGTTTGATTAAAATTCAATTCTGTAAAAACCCCCGCCTTCTTTAAAATATCATAAACAGTTTCTGTAGGCTGAGCGCCTTTTTCAAGAAAATATAGAATGCCGGGAATATTTAAATAGGTTTGATTTTTTATCGGATCATAAAACCCCACTTTACGAAGATCTCTTCCTTCTCTTCGAGATCGCACATCAATTGCAACGATTCGATAAAGGGCTCATTGGGATAGATGTAGATGAACTATAACCCCCCCTAGAAACGTATACGAAGTTTTCTCCTCGTACGGCTCGATAAATTGGAAGTTAGATCTATGTATAGAATTAGAATGTTAAATAGATCCATAACATCATCAAATCAATTAGAGGATTATTTAATCCTTTTTTATTCCTCTTTATCAAAAAAAATCGTTTGTATTCTCATAACTCAAGTTGGATAACTCTGAAATAGTTCAAAAGAAAAGCCTTAGGCATTTCATTTTTTGAGTGGTCTCTAACCCCTTTTTGTTTGTCTCATTTAGAATATATTTTTATTCTTTTTCCTTTATCTGGTTGTCGAGACAATTGAAAACGGCATTTCCTTGTTCCAAAATACTTTCTCTTTGCCTGGAATCGTTGGGTTTAGACATTACTTCGGTGAATTTGAATCATTTCAAAACGACAGCAACATGCCCCTTTTTATGATTTCTTTCTATCAAAAAATCATACGCCCGGTCGATTCCCGCATGATACACTTTTGATCAAAAGAGTTTCACCAATTCAAACAAATTTTCCTTATTTTATTTGAAACTTGCTCGAATTGGATCGTTTCGATTTCTACTAGATCGAAAATTTACTTACGAAGTTGTTCCAACTTATTAATTGGCACTAACCGTAGATCCTTGCCCCTGAGAAATGAATCAATACTTTCTGCTCGAGCTACATCATATACTGTTGACGTTAAACCCCAACAGTATATGATGTCGAGCCAAGAGCACTTTCATTTCTATAGAATAGAAAATGGTGGGTGTAAAAATCCACAACTGATTATGTCTGTCAAGTCGCACGTTGCTTTTTACCACATCGTTTCAAACGAAGTTTTACCATAACATTTCTCTAGTTTGGGACTGATATGTAATTGATTCAATTATGGAATCATGAATAGTCACTTGTTCGATCGTTTCATAGAAATCTATATTTATTCTTCTTTTATATGAATTGGTGCTTTCTAAAGTAAAGAAATCTTATCAAGAATGAAATTTCAATGCATTTTTGATAAGATTTCTTTATTAATTTATACATAATTTCTAAATATTAGTAAAAAAAGTGCTTTTTAGTAAATCTACATTCCATCTTCAAGTAGCCTAATAGGTTATATTCAACAATCTCAGACTTCTTCGAATATCAAATAGTCAGAAGAAACGATTCAAATAGTTATTTAATGGAAAACCCCCACCTCATACCAACATCACTATTTGAATAAAGTTTTACTAAGGATCTGATGATCATAAATAAATCCACGATTAAAAAAATATAGATTGAAAAAATCTAATTCTTTTTTTTTTCATAGAGTGGGAGTGGATAAAACGGGTTGATGGAAAGGAAGATTTAGGCCCTTTTTTCTTTCATTTAATTATTCTAATAATGTCTATTTATTTCTAATAATGTCTATTTATATAGTATAGAAATAATAGGTATTTCCTGGGACGGAAGGATTCGAACCTCCGAATACCGGGACCAAAACCCGTTGCCTTACCACTTGGCCACGCCCCATTTAGATTTATGTTCGATACTACTAAAGACTAGTATTGTATTGGTTATTCGTCAATTCCAGTCCAAATATCTATGGACTCTGTTGTTCCTGGGATTTTAACACGTGTAGATATAGAATTATCTATAGAATAAAACTGAATTTATTGATCATTACATATAATTCAATTAAGATATTGTATGAAAGGATGGTTTCTTCAATTCGCAAAAGAAAATAGATACATTTTTGATTGGGCGAGTTCAAGTTCAAAAACAACAATTCATTTTGATCGACCCGCCTTTCCTAATTTTTACCGTATACCAATTATCAATAATAATATATTTATATTATTATATTAACTCAATCAAAATACAATTATCTCCAAGTCCAATAAAAAAAATGTTTGTTATGCTTAATATCTTTAGTTTGATCTGTATCTGTCTTAATTCCGCCCTTTATTCGAGTGGTTTTTTCTTAGCCAAACTACCTGAGGCCTACGCTTTTTTGAACCCAATCGTAGATTTTATGCCAGTAATACCCGTTCTCTTTTTTCTATTAGCCTTTGTTTGGCAAGCTGCTGTAAGTTTTCGATGAAATTCTTAATACTGTCCTAGACATGATTTATTGGTGTCAAAATAGGATATGTGGTATAAAAATGGAGAATCTATTCTCTTTTTTTTCAAAACAACGATCTTGGAGATTGTGTAATGCTTACTCTCAAACTCTTTGTTTACACAGTAGTGATATTCTTTGTTTCTCTCTTCATCTTCGGATTCCTATCTAATGATCCAGGACGTAATCCTGGACGCGAAGAATAAAAAAAGAAAGAGGGCTTTCCTTTTGCTTGCTTAATTTTTTCAATGTGATTAGGGTTTTATCTATTGCACATCTTTAATTAAATAACAAAATCAAAAAAAGGTTCGAAGCGTTGGAATTTGAAAGAACAATAAAATACCGAGTTATCAACGGAAACGGAAAGAGAGGGATTCGAACCCTCGGTACGAAAGGCTCGTACAACGGATTAGC